TTAAAATTTCAGGAACTGATTCTTGAATACCTGCTATAGTAGAATATTCATGCGGGACGTTCTCAGATTTTACACGTGTGATACATGTTCCTTGTATTTCTCCAAGCAAAGCTCTTCGCATTGCAATGCCTATTGTGTCGGCTTGGCCTTTCATAAGTGGAGACAGAACAAAGCGCCCATAATGAAGACGCTTACTGTCTGTTCTTGATTCAACACAGTTCCACTGTAGTGTCCGAGTAGATACTCTTACTTTCTCTCGAACCATAGTAATATTTTTTTTATTTGATTGAATTATTTATTTCTCTTGTTTTTCTTGAAATTTCTTCACTGTTCATTTCTATACACGTCTTTTTTGGGGAGGTCTACAGCCATTATGTGGCATAGGGGTTACATCTCGTAGAAAAGTCAATCGTATACCGCTTCGACGAATACCGCGTAATGCTCCGTCTCTTCCTAACCCGGGGCCCTTTATCATGACTGCGGCTCGTTGCATACCTTGATCTCTTACTGTACGAATAGCATTTTTTGCTGCAGTTTCAGCTGCAAAGGGTGTCCCTCTTCTCGGACCCTTAAAGCCGCAAGTACCTGCCGAGGACCAGGAAACCACGCGACCCTTTACATCTGTAACCGTGACAATAGTATTATTGAAACTTGCTTGAACATGAATAATCCCTTTTGGTATTTTACGTACACTCTTACGCGAACCAATACGCCTATTCCTACGTGAACCGACTCTCGGCATAGCTTTTGCCATATTTTATCATCTCATAAATATGAATCATATGGATATATCCATTTCAAATCAAAACAGATTCCTTATTTGGACACTGAGTTCTTTAGCAAGTCTGATTAGCCTTGTCTTTGTTTATGTCTCGGGTTGGGACAAATTACTATAATGCGTCCCCGCCTGCGAATTAGGCGACATTTTTCACAGATTTTACGAACGGATGCTCTTATTTTCATATTTGTCATTCCTCAATCTTCATTCTCAATCTACTTGTTGGTAGAAAATAAGTTTCTTGCATTTTTTCATTTCGAATCATCTTGCATAAAACCCGCCTAATCTTTTGAATCCGTGTTTTCGAGTCGATAAATTATACGCCCTCTGGTTGAATCATAACGACTTACTTCAATTTTGACTTTATCTCCCGGCAGTATCCGTATAAAACTACGTCGGATCTTTCCTGAAATATACCCTAGGATTAGATCCTCATTATCTAAACGAACCCGGAACATGCCGTTGGGAAGCGATTCCGTAATTAAACCTTCATGAATCCATTTTTGTTCTTTCATTTCAGGTAAAACCTCCTTTTTGTATTAACTAATAGAGGAGAAAGGGTATTAGACAATTCACCTCTTTTCTTTATTTTTTTTACAAAGATAAAGAGGTTTTGGATCCCATGTAAAAGGATTACCATATATAACACAAGATTTCTCCGCCGATTCCTTCTAGTCGAGCCTCTCGGTCTGTTATTATACCCCGAGAAGTAGAAAGAATTACAATCCCCATCCCACCTAAAATTCTAGGGATTCGTTGAGAGTTAGAATAGATTCGTAGACCGGGTCTACTGATCCGTTTTAAATTTAAAAAATTTCTATAAGGTCTTTTCCTATTCCTTCTATGTCGCAGGGTTAAAACCAAAAAAGATTTGTTTTTTTCTCGATGCTTTCGGAGATTTTCGATAAAACCTTCTCGAAGAAGTATTTGAACAATATTTTCGGTAATATTCGTAGATGCTATACGAACAACTCTTTTTCTATCCATATCCGCGTTTCGTATAGAGGTTAGTATCTCAGCAATAGTGTCTCTGCTCATGATGAACTTAAATTTTTGTTTCCTCGAATTTGAATATAATCAACATGTTTTTCTTTGTTTTTTTTTTTTTTTTATGATTTATGATGATATATGAATTGAAAAAAGGTATATACGTGAGACACATTCAACGAATGAATCAAGTTCTTTTTCTATTTCTTTCAAATACCCCAAAAGGGGATAAAAAAAATCAACATCTCATTTTATTTTACAATACCTCGGGAGCTAATGAAACTATTTTAGTAAAATTGAATTGTCTCAATTCTCGGGGGATTGCACCAAAAATTCGCGTTCCTTTTGGATTTCCTTCTTGATCAATTACAACTGCAGCATTGTCATCATATCGTATTATCATACCGCTGTCGCGTTTAAGTTCTTTACAAGTACGAACAATTACAGCTCGGACTACTTCTGATTTTTGTAGTGGCATGTTAGGTACAGCTTCTTTGATCACAGCAACAATAACGTCACCAATGTGAGCATATCGACGGTTGCTAGCTCCTATGATTCGAATACACATCAATTCTCTAGCCCCGCTGTTATCCGCTACATTTAAAAGGGTCTGGGGTTGAATCATATTAAATTTTTGAGTCTATTCTTACGATGCAAAGGATGAAGAAAATAAAAGAAATATTTTTTGTCTAAAAAAAGAAACCCGTGGTTTTGTTTTATCCCTAAGACTCATTTCTCTCCGTTCTGTGTTTTTATCCCGAAATAAGAAATTGCGTTCGTATAGGCATTTTTGATGCTGCTATTAAAATAGCCCTTCTAGCTATATTTTCGGTTACCCCACCCATTTCATATAGTATTCGCCCTGGTTTAACAACAGCTACCCAATATTCAGGGGACCCTTTACCCGAACCCATACGTGTTTCGGCAGGTCTTACTGTAACCGGTTTGTCTGGAAATATACGGACCCATATTTTTCCACCACGGCGTGCATTTCGTGTCATTGCCCGTCGACCTGCTTCAATTTGTCTAGATGTGATCCAAGCAGGTTCAAGTGCCTGAAGAGCATATTTGCCGAAAGAAATCTGATTACCTCGAAAAGATATTCCTTTCATTCTTCCTCTATGTTGTTTACGGAATCTAGTTCTTTTGGGGTTATAGTTGATGGTTGTTTCGGAATTCCATCTCTACTCCAGAACTGGACATGAGAATTTCTTCTCATCCAGCTCCTCGCGAAAAAAGTATTCAAAATGGAATTTCAATTAATTTGAATAACTATTCTAAAATTAGAAATAATTTTTTTTTTTTTTTAGTGTCTCAATCAATCTTTATTTTCTTTTGTGCTTTATCTAAATCTAACTATAAAAAAAAATTCGCGGGCGAATGTTTACTCTTGCAATCTCGATTTCAGTCTTAACCTCCAGTCGGGATTTCTGAAAGTTGATGCATTTTTTCTGGTTAATTTCGCCATCCAGACTAGTGAATTATTAAGATTCATTTCTAGTGAATTATTAAGATTCATTTTTTCAATAAAAGATTTTGCATTCACAAGTTCCTTCGTTCCCACCGCTTCGTACTTAATGGTTAGGTCCTAATCCTACAATGGAGCTAATAATGCAATTTCTTCTCGAGTCAACCTTCTTAGTCTTTATTGACTCGAAGCTCTTTTTTCTTCTATACTGAGGATTCATTGACTATTTCATTATGGATGAATCCATTAGTATTGATGCTTTATTACACTGTTTTTTAGGATATGGCGCATAGACCTTACATGTTGGATTTTATAGCATTGCTATTCTTTTTCTCTCTTTCTTTCATCCTTCCATTTATCCGCACCTTTTTCTTTTTTTTTTTGCTTTAAACTTAGAATTTTTGAACGTCAAAATCTCAGTTGCTACAAAGATATGACCGATTTATCATATCTTGACTGGTTCGTTAGATCCAGATAATACGAAGTGATGAGTTGGTTTTCATACTACCGAGCTCGTTTTTTTTTATCCTAACCCGAAAAACCAACGAGTCGCACACTAAGCATAGCAATTATACCGAAAGGTCAATCCAATTTTTATTAAACCGTATAGAATTAAAGAATGAAAAATGAGAATTGCTTGCTTTGATTGGACAGAAAAAGAATTCATGAATTTTCCTATATTTTCATCAATCAATGGATACAAATTCTTCTTCCTTGTCTCTAAAAATCCAAATTTTGATACCTAATACCCCGTAGATAGTCCGAGCTGTATAGGAACAATAATCGATTTTAGCGCGAATGGTTTGTAGGGGAACCCTACCCTCTCTGATCCATTCGACACGTGCAATTTCTTTTCCATCGATACGCCCTGCAATTTGTACTTGAATTCCTTTTGTATCTGCTTCTTCAGATAATTCAATAGCTTTTTTGATTGCTTTTCGAAATGAAACTCTATTCTTTAATTGTTCGGCTATAAATTCTGCAATAATATTAGGGTTTCCATAAGGTTTTGCAATTCCTTTGATAGAAAGCTTAAGTTTTCGGGTTATATAATGAAATTCTTTTTGGAAATTTCTTTTGAATTCTTCAATTCCTTGCGGTCTATTTTCGGTTAATAACTTTGGGAATCCCATAAAGAGTATGACCTCGATCTCCTCTATTCCTTTTTTGATCTCTATACGTGCAATTCCCTCGGTCGCGGAGGATAGTGGTATATTCTTTTGTACATATTTTTTGACAAAATTTCTGAATTTTTGATCTTCTTGTAGACCCTCAGAATAATTTCTTGGTTGTGCAAACCAAAGGGAATGATGACTTTGGGTTGTCCCAAGTCTGAAACCAAGTGGATTTATTTTTTGTCCCATACCCCTCCAGTAATGTCCACATCATCGTACAACGGATCGTATACCGGAGTTACATACTTGTTTCTAGATTTTTTGATCGCAGGATACTTAGATACCTGTTCATATTCATCTAAAGATATATCTTTCACGAAAACAGTTATATGACAGGTAGTTCTTTTTATTGGATAACTACGTCCTCGAGCTCGAGGTTTTAATTTCTTTGCCCTAGTCCCCTCGTTAACCTCAGCTTTACTAATTATTAAATTGGCTTCGTTGGAACCTATGCTGTAACTAGCATTTGCTGCTGCAGAATAAACTAATTTAAAAATGGGATAACATGCTCTATAGGGCATGAGTTCTAGTATCATAAGTGTTTCCTCATAAGAACGTCCGCGAATTTGATCAATTACTCTTCGTGCTTTGT